GCTTCCGTAGCTTAAATAAAGTATAGGACTGAAGCTCCTAAGATGGCCCTTAAAAAGACCCGCAAGCACAAAGGTTTGGTCCTGACTTTACTGTCAGCTCTAGCTAGATTTACACATGCAAGTATCCGCCCACCCGTGAGAATGCCCACAATTCCCTGCTTGGGAATGAGGAGCTGGTATCAGGCACGCCCAAACTCAGCCCACGACACCTTGCTTAGCCACACCCTCAAGGGAATCCAGCAGTGATAAACATTAAGCTATAAGTGAAAACTTGACTTAGTTAAAGCTAAGAAGGCCGGTAAAACTCGTGCCAGCCACCGCGGTTATACGAGAGGCCTAAGTTGACAGACAGCGGCGTAAAGAGTGGTTAAGGAAAACGCAAAACTAAAGCCGAACGCCTTCAGAACTGTTATACGTCTTCGAAGGTATGAAGCCCAACCACGAAAGTGGCTTTATCCCTCCTGAACCCACGAAAGCTAAGAAACAAACTGGGATTAGATACCCCACTATGCTTAGCCCTGAACATTGATTGTTTATTACACCAAACATCCGCCTGGGTATTACGAACACCAGTTTAAAACCCAAAGGACTTGGCGGTGCTTAACATCCACCTAGAGGAGCCTGTTCTAGAACCGATAACCCCCGTTTAACCTCACCCTCCCTTGTTTTTCCCGCCTATATACCACCGTCGTCAGCTTACCCTGTGAAGGACGAATAGTAAGCACAATTGGCACAGCCCAATACGTCAGGTCGAGGTGTAGTGCATGAGAGGGGAAGAAATGGGCTACATTCGCTAGCAACTAGCGAATACGAATGATGTGTTGAAATACACAGCTGAAGGAGGATTTAGCAGTAAGCAAGAAGCAGAGTGTCTTGCTGAAACCGGCTCTAAAGCGCGCACACACCGCCCGTCACCCTCCCCGAGCTCCCCGGACCACCTTTAACTAAAGCCCTACAACTGCAAAGGAGAGGAAAGTCGTAACATGGTAAGCGTACCGGAAGGTGCGCTTGGTAAAATCAGGGTGTAGCTAAGACAGTAAAGCATCTCCCTTACACCGAGAAGTCGCCCGTGCAAATCGAGCCGCCCTGACGCCTATTAGCTAGCCCCACCTCTCAACTACAACAAATAATCATAAATAACCCCAAAAGCACAACATAAAACAAAACAAACCATTTTTCCTCCTTAGTATGGGCGACAGAAAAGGAACTAGTGGCGCCATAGATAAAGTACCGCAAGGGAACGCTGAAAAAGAGATGAAACAGACCAGTAAAGCCAAATAAAGCAGAGATGACCTCTCGTACCTTTTGCATCATGATTTAGCCAGCAGCATCAAGCAAAGAGAACTTTAGTTTGACACCCCGAAACTAGGTGAGCTACTCCAAGACAGCCTGACAATAGGGCAAACCCGTCTCTGTGGCAAAAGAGTGGGAAGAGCTTCGAGTAGGGGTGACAGACCTATCGAACCTAGTTATAGCTGGTTGCCTGGGAACTGGATAAAAGTTCAGCCTCCCGGCTTCTCTCTTCATGCTTATCCTATTTCCCAATGATTCCTAAAGAAACCGCGAGAGTTAGTCAAAGGGGGGACAGCCCCTTTGAACCAAGATACAACTTTTCCAGGAGGGTAAAGATCATAATTTTTAAGGCAAGAATGTTTTGGTGGGCCTAAAAGCAGCCATCCCTACAGAAAGCGTTAAAGCTCGAACATAATCCTCGCCATATATCCTGATAACCTAATCTTAGCCCCCTAATTCTACCAGGCCGCCCCATGCAAACATGGGGGCGACCATGCTAAAATGAGTAATAAGAGGGGCCACAACCCCTCTCCCTGCACGCGTGTAAATCGGAACGGACCCTCCACCGAAAATTAACGGCCCAAATCAAAGAAGGTATTGGACAAACGTGAGAATGACCTAGAAAACCGTCCAAAACATAACCGTTGACCCCACACTGGTGTGCTCAGAGGGAAAGACTAAAAGAAAGAGAAGGAACTCGGCAAACACATGAAGCCTCGCCTGTTTACCAAAAACATCGCCTCTTGCAAAACTCAAGAATAAGAGGTCCCGCCTGCCCAGTGACACTTTAGTTCAACGGCCGCGGTATTTTGACCGTGCAAAGGTAGCGTAATCACTTGTCTTTTAAATGGAGACCTGTATGAATGGCACCACGAGGGCTTGACTGTCTCCTCTTTCAGGTCAATGAAATTGATCTCCCCGTGCAGAAGCGGGGATGAGCCCATAAGACGAGAAGACCCTATGGAGCTTTAGACACGAAGGCAGACCATGTTAAGGACCCTTGGATAAAAGATTGAACTTAGTGGCCCCCTGTCCTGATGTCTTCGGTTGGGGCGACCATGGGGAAACAAACATCCCCCGTGCGGAATGGGAGGACCACCCCTTTCTTTCTCTTCCCCCTCCTCCCACAACTAAGAGCTACAGCTCTAATTAACAGAATTTCTGACCATAAGTGATCCGGCAACGCCGATCAGCGGACCAAGTTACCCTAGGGATAACAGCGCAATCCCCTTTTAGAGCCCATATCGACAAGGGGGTTTACGACCTCGATGTTGGATCAGGACATCCTAATGGTGTAGCCGCTATTAAGGGTTCGTTTGTTCAACGATTAAAGTCCTACGTGATCTGAGTTCAGACCGGAGTAATCCAGGTCAGTTTCTATCTATGTTATGATCTTTTCTAGTACGAAAGGACCGAAAAGAAGAGGCCCATGCCCCAGGCACGCCTCCCCCTTACCTAATGAAGACATCTAAACTAGGCAAAAGGGCATACCCTAACTGCCCAAGAGAATGGCATGTTAGTGTGGCAGAGCCCGGTAAATTGCGAAAGACCTAAGCCCTTTAAACAGAGGTTCAACTCCTCTCTCTAACTATGATATCCGGACTTATTACCCATGTAGTCAACCCCCTGGCCTTTATCGTCCCCGTCCTGCTTGCCGTCGCTTTCCTAACCTTGATTGAACGGAAAGTGCTTGGTTACATGCAACTACGAAAAGGTCCTAACATCGTGGGGCCCTACGGGCTCCTTCAACCCATCGCCGACGGAGTAAAGCTATTCATTAAAGAGCCGGTACGCCCCTCCACTTCCTCACCTGTTCTCTTCTTATTAGCCCCCATACTGGCACTTACCCTGGCCTTGACCCTTTGAGCCCCTATACCCCTTCCTTACCCTGTTACTGATCTAAACCTAGGAATTCTCTTTATCCTAGCGCTTTCCAGCCTTGCAGTCTACTCAATTTTAGGCTCGGGCTGAGCATCAAATTCAAAATACGCCCTGGTCGGAGCCCTCCGAGCCGTTGCCCAAACTATTTCATATGAAGTCAGCCTGGGCCTCATTCTCCTTAATATTATCATCTTCACTGGGGGTTTCACCCTTCAGACCTTTAACACTGCCCAAGAAAGTATTTGATTAGTCCTACCCGCCTGACCCCTAGCCGCTATATGATACATCTCAACGCTAGCAGAAACAAATCGAGCCCCTTTCGACTTGACCGAAGGAGAATCTGAGCTAGTCTCAGGGTTCAACGTAGAGTACGCAGGAGGCCCCTTCGCACTGTTCTTCCTAGCCGAGTACGCCAATATTCTACTCATAAATACCCTCTCTGCAACACTTTTCCTTGGAGCCTCCCACATACCAACATTCCCAGAATTAACAGCCATTAACCTTATAACAAAAGCGGCCCTCCTCTCCATTCTATTCCTTTGAGTCCGAGCTTCCTACCCCCGCTTCCGATATGACCAGCTCATGCACCTCATCTGAAAAAACTTTTTACCCCTGACGTTAGCCCTCGTCATCTGACACCTCGCACTGCCCATCGCATTCGCTGGGCTGCCCCCTCAGCTGTAACACTGGAGCTGTGCCTGAATTAAAGGGCCACTTTGATAGAGTGAACCATGGGGGTTAAAATCCCCCCAACTCCTTAGAAAGAGGGGACTTGAACCCCACCTGAAGAGATCAAAACTCTTAGTGCTTCCTCTACACCACTTCCTAACAGTGTCAGCCAAGTAAGCTCTTGGGCCCATGCCCCAAACATGTAGGTTAGAGTCCTTCCCCTGTTAATGAACCCGTACATTATGGCCCTCCTACTATTTGGCCTTGGCCTAGGAACTACGATTACATTCGCGAGCTCACACTGGCTCCTCGCCTGAATAGGTCTTGAAATCAACACGCTAGCTATTATTCCGCTCATAGCCCAGCACCACCACCCCCGGGCAGTCGAAGCAACCACTAAGTACTTCCTAACCCAAGCAACGGCAGCCGCAATACTACTCTTCGCCAGCACTACTAATGCCTGACTAACAGGAGAATGGGACATTCAACAAATATCGCACCCCCTCCCCACCACAATGATTACGCTAGCATTAGCCCTTAAAATTGGACTAGCACCTATACACTCATGAATGCCGGAGGTTCTCCAAGGATTAGATCTGACCACTGGCCTAATCTTATCCACTTGACAGAAACTTGCACCGTTTGCCCTGTTCCTTCAAATCCACCCTAATAACTCGACGATCCTCATTACTTTAGGTCTTGCTTCAACACTTGTTGGAGGCTGAGGGGGCCTAAACCAAACACAACTCCGCAAAATCCTAGCATACTCCTCGATCGCCCACCTAGGGTGAATAACATTGGTACTTCAGTTTGCCCCCTCCCTTACCCTACTCACCCTACTTACATATTTTGTTATAACATTCTCGGCCTTCCTTGTATTCAAACTAAACAAAGCCACAACGGTCAATTCACTGGCTATTTCCTGAGCCAAAACCCCGATCCTCACCTCCCTCGCCCCTCTTATTCTACTATCTTTAGGCGGCCTCCCACCCCTCACAGGATTTCTGCCAAAATGGCTTATCCTCCAAGAACTAACCAAGCAAGGCCTTCCCCTCTTAGCCACCTTCGCTGCTCTCACAGCCCTCCTTAGCCTCTACTTTTACCTCCGACTTTCATACGCAATAACCTTGACCATGTTCCCTAATAACCTCGCTGGTTCAGCCCCCTGACGCTTCCACTCCCCTCAACTTACTCTGCCCTTAGCAGTTTCGACTGCGACAGCCATTCTTACCCTTCCCCTTGCCCCCGCCGCAATAGCCCTCTTTGCCCCCTAAGGGACTTAGGATAGCACAAGACCAAGAGCCTTCAAAGCCCTAAGCGGGAGTGAAAATCTCCCAGTCCCTGATAAGACCTGCGGGAAACTAACCCACATCTCCTGTATGCAACACAGGTACTTTTATTAAGCTAAGGCCTCTCTAGATGGGTAGGCCTCGATCCTACCAAGTTTTAGTTAACAGCTAAACGCTCAAACCAGCGAGCATCCATCTACTTTCCCGCCTGGCCTAACGCCAAACAGGCGGGAAAGTCCCGGCAGGCGTCTAACCTGCTCCTCCGGGTTTGCAATCCGGCATGAAAACACCTCGGGACTTGGTAAGAAGAGGAATCAAACCTCTGTCTATGGGGCTACAATCCACCGCTTAAAACTCAGCCATCCTACCTGTGGCAATCACACGCTGATTTTTCTCGACTAATCACAAAGACATTGGCACCCTTTATCTAGTATTTGGTGCCTGAGCCGGCATGGTCGGTACAGCCTTAAGTTTACTCATCCGAGCAGAACTAAGCCAACCCGGGGCTCTCCTGGGAGACGATCAAATTTACAACGTAATCGTTACAGCACACGCGTTTGTAATAATTTTCTTTATAGTAATGCCAATTATGATTGGAGGATTTGGGAACTGACTCATCCCTTTAATGATCGGAGCTCCCGATATAGCATTCCCTCGAATGAATAATATGAGCTTCTGACTCCTCCCTCCTTCATTCCTTCTACTCCTAGCCTCTTCGGGTGTTGAAGCCGGAGCCGGGACAGGTTGGACAGTTTACCCGCCTCTGGCCGGCAACCTCGCCCACGCAGGAGCATCCGTAGACTTAACAATTTTCTCCCTTCACTTAGCTGGGATCTCCTCAATTCTAGGAGCTATTAACTTCATCACAACCATCGTCAATATGAAACCCCACGCCGTTTCCATGTACCAAATTCCCCTGTTTGTCTGAGCTGTCCTTATCACGGCTGTACTCCTACTCCTATCACTTCCAGTCCTAGCCGCCGGTATTACAATGCTTCTTACAGACCGAAACTTAAACACTGCCTTCTTTGACCCAGCTGGAGGAGGGGATCCCATCCTTTACCAACACCTGTTTTGATTCTTTGGCCACCCTGAAGTTTACATTTTAATTCTCCCCGGGTTCGGAATAATTTCTCACATCGTTGCCTACTACTCTGGTAAAAAAGAACCTTTCGGCTACATGGGCATAGTATGAGCTATAGTTGCCATCGGACTACTAGGCTTTATTGTATGAGCCCACCACATGTTCACAGTCGGGATAGACGTTGACACGCGTGCATACTTCACATCCGCAACCATGATTATCGCCATTCCCACCGGCGTTAAAGTCTTCAGCTGACTTGCAACTCTCCACGGTGGCAGCATCAAATGAGAGACCCCTCTCCTTTGAGCCCTCGGTTTCATTTTCCTATTTACAGTCGGAGGACTAACAGGAATCGTCCTAGCCAACTCCTCTTTAGATATCGTCCTTCACGATACCTACTACGTAGTAGCCCATTTCCACTACGTCCTATCTATAGGAGCCGTGTTCGCCATTGTTGCCGGCTTCGTTCACTGATTCCCTCTATTTACAGGCTACACCCTCCACGACACATGAACAAAAATCCACTTCGGGGTTATGTTCGCAGGTGTAAACCTTACTTTCTTCCCCCAGCACTTCCTAGGCCTGGCCGGAATACCTCGACGGTACTCGGACTACCCTGACGCCTACGCCCTCTGAAACACAGTCTCCTCAATTGGCTCTCTAGTCTCCCTCGTAGCAGTAATCATGTTCCTTTTCATTATCTGAGAAGCATTTACCGCAAAACGTGAAGTTCTTTCGGTAGAATTAACCGCAACAAACGTCGAATGACTCCACGGCTGCCCGCCGCCTTACCACACATTCGAAGAGCCGGCTTTTGTTCAAGTCCGATTAAACTAACGAGAAAGGGAGGAGTTGAACCCCCATCAGTTGGTTTCAAGCCAACCACATAACCGCTCTGCCACTTTCTTTACTAAGACGCTAGTAAAATGCCATTACGATGCCTTGTCAAGGCAAAATTGCGAGTTAAACTCTCGCGCGTCTTGAAACCATAATGGCACATCCCTCCCAACTAGGATTTCAAGACGCAGCTTCACCTTTGATAGAAGAACTTCTACATTTCCACGATCATGCTTTAATAATTGTCTTCTTAATTAGCACACTAGTACTTTACATTATTGTGGCGATAGTAACCGCTAAATTTACGGACAAACTCATCCTTGACTCCCAGGAAATTGAAATTATCTGGACAGTTCTCCCAGCAATTATCCTTATCCTAATCGCCCTCCCCTCCTTACGTATTCTCTACCTTATAGATGAGATTAATGACCCCCACCTCACAATTAAAGCTATGGGCCATCAATGATATTGAAGCTATGAATACACAGACTACGAAGACCTAGGGTTTGACTCATACATAATCCCCACACAAGACCTTACGCCTGGCCAATTCCGCCTTTTAGAAGCAGACCATCGAATAGTAATCCCCGTTGACTCACCCATCCGAGTGCTCATTTCTGCTGAAGACGTGCTTCATTCCTGAGCTGTCCCAGCCCTTGGTATCAAAGTTGACGCAGTACCAGGTCGACTAAACCAAACTACCTTTATTGTCAACCGACCCGGAGTCTTCTACGGACAGTGCTCTGAAATTTGTGGAGCCAACCACAGCTTTATGCCTATTGTAATTGAAGCCGTCCCTCTGGAACACTTTGAAAACTGAACATCACTAATAGTTGAAGACGCTTCGCTAAGAAGCTAATTAGGTACACAGCGTTAGCCTTTTAAGCTAAAAATTGGTGACTACCAACCACCCTTAGCGACATGCCTCAACTCAACCCCGCCCCTTGATTTGCAATCCTGACTTTCTCCTGACTGGTGTTCCTTATCGTAATTCCCCCTAAAGTAACGGCCCATAATTTCCCAAACGAACCCACACCCCAAAGCACAGAAAAGCCTAAAGCAACGCCCTGAACTTGACCATGGCAATAAGCTTCTTTGATCAATTTATATCCCCAGTTTACTTAGGGATCCCCCTCATGGCATTAGCCTTAACGCTCCCTTGAGTTCTATTCCCGACCCCTTCAGCCCGATGATTAAACAACCGCGTACTAACCCTCCAGGGATGGTTTATTAATCGGTTTACACAGCAACTTCTTCTGCCTTTAAACCCAGGAGGCCATAAATGAGCCGCCCTGTTAGCCTCCTTAATGGTCTTCTTAATTTCCCTTAACATGCTAGGCCTCCTCCCCTACACTTTTACCCCTACTACGCAACTATCCCTCAATATGGGCCTAGCCGTCCCCCTCTGACTGGCAACAGTAATTATCGGAATGCGTAACCAGCCAACCCACGCCCTAGGTCATCTCCTCCCTGAAGGAACACCACCACTACTAATCCCCGTCCTAATTATCATCGAGACAATTAGCCTATTCATCCGGCCTCTAGCCCTCGGAGTCCGACTAACAGCTAATTTAACAGCAGGACATCTCCTCATCCAACTGATTGCCACAGCGGCATTCGTTCTTCTTCCCCTAATACCCACTGTGGCGGTCCTAACAGCCGTTGTCCTCTTCCTGCTTACCCTCCTGGAGGTTGCCGTAGCAATAATTCAAGCCTACGTCTTCGTTCTCCTATTAAGCCTCTACTTACAAGAAAACGTTTAATGGCCCATCAAGCACATCCTTATCACATAGTCGACCCAAGCCCATGACCCCTTACAGGTGCCATCGCCGCCCTGCTAATAACATCAGGCCTAGCAATTTGATTCCACTTCCACTCCGTGCTTCTTATAACCCTTGGCACCATTCTCCTGACTCTTACAGTATGCCAGTGATGACGAGACGTCGTACGAGAAGGCACATTCCAAGGTCACCATACACCTCCAGTTCAAAAAGGCCTTCGATACGGAATAATCCTTTTCATTACATCGGAAGTCCTTTTCTTCCTTGGATTTTTCTGAGCCTTCTATCACTCCAGCCTGGCTCCCACCCCTGAGCTAGGGGGCTACTGGCCCCCAGCAGGAATCACTGCTTTAGACCCATTCGAAGTCCCCCTTCTGAATACGGCCGTCCTTCTTGCCTCAGGGGTCACAGTCACCTGAGCTCACCACAGTATCATAGAGACTAAACGAAAGCAAGCAATCCAATCTCTAGCTTTAACAATCTTACTGGGGGCTTACTTCACCTTCCTTCAAGCCCTAGAGTATAACGAAGCCCCATTTACAATCGCAGACGGAGTCTATGGTGCCACATTCTTTGTAGCTACTGGATTCCACGGCCTCCATGTCCTTATCGGCTCAACATTCCTAGCCATTTGCCTTCTTCGCCAAATCCGTCATCACTTTACATCAGACCACCACTTTGGATTTGAAGCAGCCGCCTGGTATTGACACTTTGTAGACGTTGTGTGACTCTTCCTATACATCTCCATCTACTGATGAGGGTCATAATCTTTCTAATATTAACGGAGTATACGTGACTTCCAATCACCTAGTCTTGGTTCAAATCCAAGGAAAGATAATGAACCTTATTACGACCATTATTGCTATCACCCTCATTCTCTCCACACTCCTAGCCATCGTCTCCTTTTGATTACCGCAAATAAACCCCGACCACGAGAAGCTCTCCCCATACGAATGCGGGTTCGACCCCCTCGGGTCGGCTCGCCTGCCTTTCTCCCTTCGATTCTTCCTAGTTGCCATCCTATTTCTCCTATTTGACCTAGAAATCGCACTACTCCTTCCCCTCCCCTGAGGGGACCAACTAGATACCCCCTTAACAACCTTCGTCTGAGCTTCCGCCGTCTTAGCCTTACTAACCCTCGGCTTAGTTTACGAATGAATACAAGGGGGCCTAGAATGAGCCGAATAGGCTTTTAGTCTAAGAAAAACATTTGATTTCGGCTCAAAAACTTGTGGTTAAAGTCCATAATTGCCTGATGACCCCTGTCCACTTCGCCTTTTCGTCCACCTTTATACTAGGGCTTGCAGGCCTAGCATTTCACCGCTATCACCTTCTTTCTGCTTTACTATGTCTAGAAGGTATGATACTTTCCCTCTTTATTGCCCTCTCTCTCTGGACCCTCCAATTGGACTCCACCACCTTCTCCTCCTCCCCTATACTCCTCCTCGCCTTCTCAGCCTGCGAAGCAAGTGCAGGACTTGCCTTACTTGTTGCAACTGCCCGAACACATGGGACTGACCGACTCCAAAGCCTCAACCTTCTGCAATGCTAAAAATTCTCATCCCCACCTTTATATTAATTCCCACAACATGGCTAACGCCTGCAAAGTGACTTTGACCTACCACCCTGGCCCAAAGTTTTATTATTGCCTTAGCCAGCCTTACTTGACTAAAGAACCTCTCCGAAACAGGCTGATCTTGTCTCAGCACTTACCTGGCTACAGATGCACTCTCAACCCCCCTCCTGGTCCTTACCTGCTGACTTCTCCCCCTTATAATCCTCGCAAGCCAGAAACACACAGCCCTTGAACCAGTAAACCGACAACGAATGTACATTACACTCCTGACCTCCCTCCAATTCTTCCTCATCCTAGCTTTTGGCGCAACAGAACTGATTATGTTCTATGTTATGTTTGAAGCCACCCTAATCCCAACACTAATCATTATCACCCGCTGAGGTAACCAAACAGAACGACTTAACGCCGGCACTTATTTCCTGTTTTATACCCTAGCAGGCTCCCTCCCCTTGCTTGTCGCTCTCCTCCTCCTCCAAAACAACACCGGCACTCTATCGCTTCTAACCCTGCAGTACTCAAACCCCCTACCCCTAGTGAGCTACGCAGATAAACTCTGGTGAGCAGGGTGCCTTCTGGCCTTCCTAGTGAAAATGCCCCTCTACGGCGTACACCTTTGGCTCCCTAAAGCACACGTAGAAGCCCCCATTGCAGGATCAATAGTCCTCGCTGCTGTCCTCCTTAAGCTAGGGGGATATGGGATGATGCGAATAATAATTATGCTGGAGCCCCTAACTGAAAAACTTAGCTACCCCTTCATTATCTTCGCACTCTGAGGCGTTATTATAACGGGCTCAATTTGTTTACGTCAGACAGACTTAAAATCCCTGATTGCTTACTCATCAGTTAGCCACATGGGCCTAGTCGCAGGAGGAATTCTAATCCAAACACCATGAGGCTTTACCGGAGCACTCATCCTTATGATTGCCCACGGCTTGACATCCTCAGCCCTTTTCTGCCTGGCAAACACCAACTATGAGCGAACACACAGCCGGACAATAATCCTAGCACGGGGCCTACAAATAGTCCTCCCGTTAATAGCAACCTGATGATTTATTGCCAGCCTCGCCAACTTGGCCCTCCCACCCCTACCAAACCTGATAGGAGAACTAATAATTATTACCTCCCTATTTAGCTGATCATGATGAACTTTAGCACTCACAGGAGCAGGCACCCTAATCACAGCAGCTTACTCATTATACATGTTCCTAATAACACAACGAGGCCCCCTCCCCCCACATCTCATTGCCCTTGAGCCAACCCACTCTCGAGAACACCTACTTATTCTCCTCCACCTCCTTCCGTTGATGCTACTCACCCTTAAGCCAGAGCTAATCTGGGGCTGGACTGCTTGTAGACATAGTTTAACAAAAACATTAGATTGTGATTCTAAAAATAGGGGTTAAACTCCCCTTGTCCACCGAGAGAGGCTCGCAGCAACGAAAACTGCTAATTTTCCTGTCCTTGGTTGGACCCCAGGGCTCACTCGACCTGCTCCTAAAGGATAACAGCTCATCCGTTGGTCTTAGGAACCAAAGACTCTTGGTGCAAATCCAAGTAGCAGCTATGCACCCTACTTCCCTTATAATAACTTCGAGCCTGATCCTTATCTTCACACTCCTAGCCTACCCCCTACTAACAACACTTTCGCCCAGCCCCCGAACCCTCGACTGATCTGTTTCCCAAGTTAAAACAGCAGTGAAACTAGCATTTTTTGTTAGCCTACTCCCCCTTTTCTTGTACCTAAACGAAGGACTAGAGACCATCGTCACAAGCTGAAACTGAATAAACACCCTCACATTCGACGTTAATATCAGCCTTAAATTCGACCATTATTCAATTGTCTTCACCCCCATCGCCCTTTATGTCACATGGTCCATCCTAGAGTTTGCATCCTGATACATGCACGCGGATCCATACATGAACCGCTTCTTTAAATACCTCCTAACATTCCTTATCGCCATGATTATTCTAGTTACAGCTAACAACATATTCCAACTCTTTATTGGTTGAGAAGGAGTTGGGATTATATCATTCCTCCTTATCGGCTGATGGTACGGCCGAGCAGACGCTAACACCGCAGCCCTACAAGCCGTCCTTTACAACCGAGTTGGAGACATCGGGCTAATCTTTGCTATGGCATGAATAGCAACAAACCTAAACTCCTGAGAAATGCAACAAGTATTCGCAGCTGCCAAAGACTTTGACCTAACCTTCCCCCTCCTCGGACTAATCATCGCCGCAACAGGAAAGTCGGCTCAATTTGGCCTTCACCCGTGACTTCCCTCTGCAATGGAGGGTCCTACACCGGTCTCTGCCCTACTGCACTCCAGCACAATAGTCGTCGCAGGTATCTTCCTCTTAGTCCGAATGAGCCCCCTTATAGAAAATAACCCTACTGCCTTAACCACCTGCCTATGCCTGGGTGCCCTTACGACCTTATTTACAGCCACCTGCGCTCTTACCCAAAATGACATCAAAAAAATTGTTGCATTCTCTAACATGAGTCAACTAGGCTTAATAATGGTAACTATTGGCCTCAACCAACCACAACTGGCTTTCCTTCACATTTGTACCCACGCCTTCTTTAAGGCCATGCTGTTCTTATGTTCTGGCTCAATCATCCACAGTTTAAACGACGAGCAAGACATCCGAAAAATAGGAGGCATGCACCACCTGGCCCCCTTCACCTCCTCCTGCCTTACTATCGGGAGCCTAGCCCTCACCGGAACCCCCTTCCTAGCAGGATTTTTCTCCAAAGATGCTATCATTGAAGCCCTCAACACCTCTTATCTAAACGCCTGAGCCCTAGCCCTAACCCTCCTAGCAACCTCTTTCACAGCTATCTACAGCATGCGGGTTGTCTTTTTCGTAGTGATAGGCCACCCTCGATTTAACTCACTTTCCCCTATTAACGAGAACAACCCCGCAGTAATTAACCCCATCAAGCGACTAGCATGAGGCAGCATCATTGCCGGCCTCCTAATTACTTCCAACCTACTTCCTTTAAAAACCCCAATTATAACCATGCCACCCCTCCTAAAATTAGCCGCCCTAACAGTTACAATTATTGGCGCACTAACTGCCCTTGAACTAGCATCCCTAACGAACAAACAATTTAAACCTACCCCAACACTCACCGCCCACCATTTCTCAAATATGCTAGGCTTCTTCCCGTCAATCATCCACCGCTTTACCCCGAAACTAAACCTTCTCCTAGGACAAGCAATTGCCAGCCAAATGGTTGACCAAACCTGACTAGAGAAAGTGGGCCCTAAGGCCATTACCACTGCCAACCTTCCCCTGGTCTCAACAGCCAGCAACGTCCAACGGGGTATAATCAAAACCTACCTCTCTCTCTTCCTACTTACCCTCGTGCTAATAGTCCTATTAGTTGTTCACTAAACAGCCCGAAGTGCACCACGACTGAGCCCACGAGTTAACTCCAACACTACGAACAACGTCAAAAGAAGAACCCACGCACTAATAACCAGCATTCATCCCCCTGCAGAGTATATTAGAGCAACCCCTGCCATGTCCCCTCGAAACATCGAAAACTCCCCTAACTCATCTGCCGACCCCCAAGAAGACTCATATCACCCCCCTCAAAACAACGCAGACACTAATACTACCCCAGCCAAGTATACGACCATATAAGTGACAACAGGCCGGCTCCCTCAAGTTTCAGGGTATGGCTCGGCAGCAAGTGCTGCCGAATATGCAAACACAACCAACATCCCACCTAAGTAAATTAAAAACAATACTAACGACAAGAAAGGACCCCCATGCCCCACCAATACACCACACCCCATCCCCGCCACCACGACTAACCCTAGAGCAGCAAAATACGGGGATGGATTAGAAGCGACCGCTACCAACCCAAGAACGAAAGAAAATAAAACTAAATATATGATGAAAGTCATTTATTCCTGCCGGGATTTGAACCCAGACTAATGGCTTGAAAAACCACCGTTGTCATTCAACTACAAGAATCATTAATGGCCACCCTACGGAAAACCCACCCACTCTTAAAAATTGTAAACGACTCTCTTATTGACCTCCCAGCCCCCTCCAATATCTCAGCATGATGAAACTTCGGCTCCCTCCTTGCACTTTGCTTGGCCACCCAAATCCTTACAGGACTGTTCCTGGCAATACACTACACCTCAGACATCGCAACAGCCTTCACTTCCGTTGCCCACATCTGCCGAGACGTAAACTACGGATGACTCATCCGAAACATGCATGCCAACGGTGCATCCTTCTTCTTTATCTGCATCTACCTTCACATTGGCCGAGGACTTTACTATGGATCTTACCTCTATAAAGAAACTTGAAATACAGGCGTAGTCCTTCTTCTGTTACTAATGGGCACTGCCTTTGTAGGCTATGTCCTCCCCTGAGGACAAATGTCATTCTGAGGAGCTACAGTCATTACTAACCTTCTGTCCGCAGTACCCTACGTTGGAAATACACTCGTCCAATGAATCTGGGGCGGCTTCTCCGTAGACAACGCGACCCTAACCCGATTCTTCGCATTCCACTTCCTCCTCCCCTTCGTCATTGCGGCATTCTTTATCCTCCATGTCCTCTTCCTCCACGAAACCGGCTCAAACAACCCCACAGGGTTGAACTCCGATACCGACAAAATTTCATTCCACCCCTACTTCTCGTACAAAGACCTGCTAGGCTTTGCAACACTACTGGTTGCACTTACCTCCTTAGCATTATTCTCCCCCAACCTCCTCGGCGACCCCGACAACTTCATCCCCGCCAACCCCTTAGTGACCCCTCCCCATATCAAACCCGAATGATACTTCCTCTTTGCCTACGCCATCCTCCGATCGATTCCCAATAAACTAGGAGGGGTCCTGGCGCTCCTACTCTCCATCCTCGTTCTGATGGTGGTTCCAATCCTTCACACCTCCAAACAACGAAGCTTTACATTCCGACCAATCACACAATTCCTATTTTGACTCCTCGTCGCAGACGTTATCATCCTTACATGAATCGGAGGCATGCCCGTTGAACACCCCTTCATTATTGTGGGACAAGTCGCCTCATTCTTGTATTTCTTCCTATTCCTTGCCCTCATCCCTGTAACAGGTTGAGTAGAGAACAAAATACTAGAACAAGCGTGCACTAGTAGCTCAGCGCCAGAGCGTCGGTCTTGTAAGCCGAACGTCGGAGGTTAAAATCCTCCCTACTGCTCAGAGAAAGGGGACTTTAACCCCTACCCCTAGCTCCCAAAGCTAGGATTCTAACTTTAAACTACCCTCTGACATGTACAATCGCAATCGCTGTACATGTATGTATTTACACCATTAATTTATAGTAACCATATCAATGGTTTTCAAGTACATTTATGTTTAATAACCATGCAGAGAACTTAAGCATCGATATCTCACCAAAATCACTAAGGCAGACATTAACTTATTTGTGGTAAATTTTACAACATTCGAAGATTGAGGCCTAACGAGACTTTAAGCACTCCACACAATATTAATGAGTGTTATCAGACCATGTCTCAACATTTATAATAGATGACAACATCCAAACTCAATAAGAACCGACCAACGAATGATAACTCTATGATAACTCTTATTGATGGTCAGGGACAGAAATCGTGGGGGTTTCACTTAGTGAACTATTCCTGGCATTTGGTTCCTACTTCAGGGCCATTAAGTTTATTTATTCCTCACTCTTTCATCGACGCTTGCATAAGTTAATGGTGGTGTACATACTCCTCGTTACCCAGCAAGCCGGGCGTTCTCTCCAGCGGGTAGGGGGTTTCTTTTTTTTGTCTTCCTTTCACCTGGCATTTCACAGTGCACACGGTAACAACAGACAAGGGTGAGCATTTTTCTTGTAACCGTAAATAGTATTCATGGTGGAAAGATATTAATTCATTAACCACATATAGGGATATCAAGAGCATAAGGTATAATTGTAACTCGTAACACACCTGTTATATTCCCCCTCGGCTTTTGCGGGTTAAAACCCCCCTACCCCCCTAAACTAGTGAGATCTCTAACACTCCTGAAAACCCCCCGGGAAACAGGAAAACCTCTAGTTATTTTTTTGGTCCCCAAAATTCATCTCTATACACTATTTAAAGTTTTT